GTTAATGTAGCTTACCATACAAAAGCACGGCACTGAAGATGCCGAGACGAGAAATAAAATTTCTCCAAAAACAATAGTTTTGGTCCTAGACTTACCGTTGCTTTCTACTAAGATTATACATGCAAGTCTCAGCACACCAGTGAAAATGCCCAAACCCCCTAAAAAGAACTTTCGGAGCAGGCATCAGGCACCACCCAACAGAGCCCATAACGCCTTGTCTTACCACACCCCCACGGGATTTCAGCAGTAATAAATATTGGGCAATAAGTGAAAACTTGACCCAACTATAGTATTAAGGGCTGGTCAATTTCGTGCCAGCCACCGCGGTTATACGAAAGGCCCAAAACAACGGAAAAACGGTGTAAATCGTGACTAGATATGCTAAATAAAAAAATATAAAACTTATAGCCTAGTTGTAAAACACTCAGATTATAAAGAAAACCACAAAATATTTTTTACCTTAGCCCTTTGATCACACGAAAGCTTAGAAACAAACTAGGATTAGATACCCTACTATGCTAAGCCATTAACATTGATAGCATCTTATACCCTGCTTTCCGCCAGAGAACTACAAGTGAAAAACTTCAAACTCAAAGGACTTGGCGGTGTCCCATACCAACCTAGAGGAGCCTGTCCTATAATCGATACCCCCCGTTCTACCTAACCTCTACTAGCACCTTTCAGCCTATATACCGCCGTCGACAGTCTACCCCATGAGGGTCCAACAGTAGACATAATAGCCCACCCGCTAACACGTCAGGTCAAGGTGTAGCATATGTTGAGGAAGAGATTGGCTACATTTTTTATCTTAAAAAATACGAAATGCAGCATGAAACCCTGCATGAAGGTGAATTTAGTAGTAAGATTAAACAAGAGTGTTTATCTTAACCCTGCTCTGGGACGCGCACACACCGCCCGTCACCCTCCTCAACAGACATATTCATCTACATAAACTATTTACAACCTACTAGAGGAGGCAAGTCGTAACATGGTAAGCGTACCGGAAGGTGTGCTTGGAATAACAAAAAGTAGCTTAAACAAAAGCATCCAACTTACAATTGGAAGATGCCCAGACTACTGGCCTTTTTGAGCCTAAATCTAAGCTAAACAGCACTACAAAATAACCCCCAAAACAAAGCCAAACCATTTGTACTAAGCTAGTAAATGAGATTAAACACTATCTAAGCCTTCCGGTACCGCAAGGGAGTGGTGAAAGAACAATGAAAAACTCAAGCATAGTACAGCAAAGATAGACCCTTGTACCTCTTGCATCATGGTCTAGTCAAACAACTTCAAACAAAGAGAACTTTAGCCTCCCTACCCGAAACCAAACGAGCTATTTCTGGCCAGCTTTTCACTAGAGCGCACCCATCCCTGTAGCAAAAGGGTGGGAAGATACAGAAATAGAGGCAAAACGCCTACCGAGCTTGGTGATAGCTGGCTACTCAACAAAAGAACCTAAGTTCAACCCTAGACTTCACCAATCAGGATCACCAAAGCCCTGAACAAACCTCTGCCCCAGTCTAAGGAAACTCAATGGGGGTACAGCCCCATTGACCCGGGATACAACCCGAACTGCGAGAAACTGATTATAAATCTCAAGTGGGCCTCAAAGCAGCCTCCAAAAAATGCGTTAAAGCTTTTTCTAACACTAATTCTTCTAATTAAACAACTCTCCTGGACCCGATCGAGTTATTTTATAAACAAATAAAAACACCCATGCTAGAACTAGTAATGAGAAAATTTTCTCTTCGCATAGCCTTAAACCAGAATCGAAAAACCACTGGCAATTAACAGACCATAAACGGATTGACACATACACCCACTGGTCCCTATGTCACCTCCCTATCTGTTACCCCAACACAGGCATGCAAAAAAGAAAGGCTAAAACCCACAAAAGGAACTCGGCAATAGTATAGTCCCAACTGTTTACCAAAAACATAGCCTTTAGCCCAACAAGTATTAAAGGTCCCGCCTGCCCAGTGACTATTCAACGGCCGCGGTATCCTAACCGTGCAAAGGTAGCATAATCACTTGTCCCCTAAATAGGGACTAGAATGAACGGCTAAATGAGGACTTAACTGTCTCTTGTAGAAGGCCAATGAAACTGATCTTTCAGTCCAAAAGCTGAAATACTGTCATAAGACGAGAAGACCCTGTGGAGCTTTAAACCTTGACCACCAAACATGTTCCCTCTTGGTTTTTAGTTGGGGCGACTTCGGAGTATAAAACAACCTCCGATAAAACACTATGTCAAGATTTACATATCGAAACACCCACTTGACCCAGTAGTTCTAGCCAAACTATCTGATCTACGAACCAAGTTACCCCAGGGATAACAGCGCTATCCCCTTCTAGAGTCCATATCGACAAGGGGGCTTACGACCTCGATGTTGGATCAGGAAATCCTAATAGTGCAACCGCTATTAAGGGTTCGTTTGTTCAACGATTAATATTCCTACGTGATCTGAGTTCAGACCGGAGCAATCCAGGTCGGTTTCTATCTATGTGGGACTGTCCCCAGTACGAAAGGATCGGGATAGTAAGATTAATGCCAAAAGCACATCCTACCAAAATTTGCTGATTTTCTTCTAAAGCGATTACTGGCCCACCCAGTAACCCTAAATAAGGGGTTGTTAAGGTGGCAGAGCCAAGTAATGCAAAAGATCTAAAATCTTTCTACAGGAAAGCAAAGTTCCTTCTTAATAATGCATAAACTGTTTATCTACATTATTAACCCACTAATATATATTATCCCGATTCTCATTGCTGTAGCATTCTTAACCCTGTTAGAACGCAAAATGCTAAGCTATATACAACTACGAAAAGGCCCAAACGTAGTAGGACCTTACGGCCTACTCCAGCCCATTGCAGACGGCGTAAAACTCTTTATTAAAGAACCTATCCAACCAACTACCGCATCCCCCACCTTATACATCCTTACACCAACTCTAGCCCTCCTACTTGCCCTCATAATATGAAGCCCCCTACCGATACCTAATCCCATAGCCGACATAAACTTCGGCTTACTATTTCTTCTTGCCCTCTCAAGCATAATAGTCTATACAATCTTATGATCAGGATGAGCATCAAACTCAAAATATGCCCTAATAGGTGCCCTACGGGCAATTGCACAGACCATTTCCTACGAAGTTACTTTAGGCATTATCTTAATCTCAATTATCATGTTAACAGGGACCTTTACGCTGCACACACTTATTATTACACAAGAACACACATGACTCATTTTCCCAACTTGGCCCTTGGCAATAATATGGTACGTATCAACCCTAGCAGAAACTAACCGAGCCCCATTCGACCTAACCGAAGGCGAATCTGAGCTTGTCTCAGGGTTTAACGTTGAATATGCAGCCGGACCCTTCGCACTTTTCTTCCTGGCAGAGTACTCCAACATCTTAATAATAAATACTCTCTCGTGTATCCTATTCTTTAGTCCTCCAGCAACCCTACAACCAGAGCTTTTTTCAATTAATCTCCTCACAAAAGTTATTCTCTTAACACTTGGATTTCTTTGAATTCGAGCCTCGTACCCTCGATTTCGCTATGATCAGCTTATACACCTCTTATGAAAACAGTTTCTCCCGATTACACTAGCCCTCTACCTCTGATACATCTCTCTTCCTACTATATTAGCAGGACTCCCACCCCTTAATTAACTGGACGTGTGCCCGAGCATTCAAGGGTTACTTTGATAGAGTAATATACAGGGAATAGTACCCCCTCACTTCCTTTAGAAGGACTGGATTCGAACCCGCACCTGAGACCCCAAAACTCTCTGTACTGCCTATATACTACCTTCCAGTAAAGTCAGCTAATTAAGCTCTTGGGCCCATACCCCAAAAATGTTGGTCAAATCCCTCCTTTACTAATGAATCCATTAATTTTATCAATACTACTCTCTAACTTAGCCTTAAGTGTAATCATCACCGCCACCAGCTTTCACTGATTTCTAGCATGAGTCGGCCTAGAGCTTAATACCCTAGCCATTATCCCTATCTTAGCCAAACAGCACCACCCACGAGCAACTGAAGCAGCAACAAAATACTTTATTATTCAAGCAATAGCATCATCCATTATCTTGTTTTCAAGCACACTAAATGCCTGACACACCGGAATCTGAGATATTACTCAACTAACTATCTTCCCAGCCACAATGACACTAACAATCGCACTCACCATAAAATTAGGGTTGGCCCCATTACACTTTTGACTTCCTGAAGTCATACAGGGTGTTACTTTCACATCCGCTCTTATTATTACAACATGACAAAAATTACCCCCCATAACTCTCCTCTACCTAACCGCACCCAACCTCCCAACCCTAATCTTATTTTCACTCGCCCTCACCTCTACCTTAATTGGGGGTTGATCTGGACTTAATCAAACCCAAATACGAAAAATTATAGCCTACTCATCAATCGCACATCTAGGATGAATAGTTGCAATCCTCTCTTTATCACAAAGCCTACTACTTTTTACCCTACTTACATATATCCTTATAACCTCCTCAATATTCTTTACTCTCATTGCCTCTTCATCCAAAACATCTAAAGACCTCGGACAACTTTGATCAACTTCCCCAACTATCACATCAATTTCCCTGATTACTCTTGTCTCGCTAGGCGGCCTCCCTCCACTCATTGGATTTTTACCTAAATGGCTAATTCTAAAAGAATTAGCAACCCACCACCTTATTCCCCTAGCAACCGCCCTCGCCCTATTCTCCCTTCTTAGCCTAATATTTTACATACGCTTAACATACACAACAACACTAACTATTTCCCCCAACACAACCAACTCAATAATAAAATGACGATTTAAATTAACAAAACCCCTCAACACAACCGCAATCATTACTATATTTCTTACTCTAACCCCCCTACTACCACTAATTGCCCCCTAGAAACTTAGGTTAACCTCAAACCAGAGGCCTTCAAAGCCTCAAATAGGGCTCACCCCCTAGTCTCTGATAAGACCTGTATAATCTTAATATACATCTCTTGAATGCAACTCAAACACTTTAACTAAGCTAAGGCCTTCAAAGATGAACAGGCCTCGATCCTGCAAAACTCTAGTTAACAGCTAAAAACCCAATCCAGCGGGCTTCCATCTTTTTCGCTTCCCCCGTTAAAAATAAAACGGGGGAAGCCCCGGCACCTTTATGGTGCTTCTCCAAATTTGCATTTTGGCGTAACTACCTCAGGACTGCGGCTGATAGGGGGAGTCACCTCCGTGTTGGGGTTTACAGCCCCACGCTTTCCTCAGCCACCCTACCTGTGTCCTTAATTCGTTGATTCTTTTCAACCAACCACAAAGATATCGGCACTTTATATCTACTATTTGGTGCCTGAGCTGGCATAATCGGCACAGCATTAAGTTTAATTATTCGAACAGAATTAAGTCAACCAGGTACCCTTCTAGGAGACGACCAGGTCTACAACGTAGTTGTAACAGCCCACGCCTTCATCATGATTTTTTTCCTTGTAATGCCAGTTATAATTGGAGGGTTTGGTAACTGATTAGTTCCTATAATAATTGGTGCCCCTGATATGGCATTTCCACGGATAAATAATATGAGTTTCTGACTTCTTCCCCCCTCTCTACTACTGCTGCTTTCGTCCTCAGCGGTTGAAGCTGGCGCGGGGACTGGCTGAACAGTCTACCCCCCCTTGGCAGGAAATCTAGCCCACGCAGGAGCATCTGTAGACCTAACTATTTTTTCACTTCATCTGGCCGGAATCTCTTCCATCTTAGGAGCAATCAACTTTATCACCACATGTGTCAACATAAAACCTCCAAACATAACGCAATACCAAACCCCCCTATTCGTTTGATCCGTCCTGATCACAGCAGTCCTTCTCCTCCTATCCCTCCCTGTCCTGGCAGCCGGCATCACCATGCTCTTAACAGACCGAAACTTAAACACCTCTTTTTTTGATCCGGCAGGTGGGGGCGACCCAATTCTTTACCAACATCTATTTTGATTTTTTGGTCACCCAGAAGTGTATATTCTAATTCTCCCAGGCTTTGGGATAATCTCTCATATCGTCACCTACTATTCAGGAAAAAAAGAGCCTTTTGGCTACATGGGGATAGTCTGAGCCATAATATCAATTGGGTTCTTAGGCTTTATTGTATGGGCTCACCACATATTTACAGTTGGTATAGATGTCGATACCCGAGCTTACTTTACCTCGGCCACAATAATTATTGCCATTCCCACAGGAGTAAAAGTCTTCAGCTGGCTCGCAACCCTCCACGGCGGAACAATCAAATGGGACGCAGCAATACTTTGAGCACTTGGCTTTATTTTCTTATTTACAGTTGGCGGCCTCACCGGTATTATTTTAGCTAACTCCTCACTAGATATTGTCCTTCATGACACCTACTACGTCGTAGCACACTTCCACTACGTCTTATCTATAGGAGCTGTCTTTGCAATTATAGGAGGCTTTGTACACTGATTCCCCCTATTTTCAGGATTTACTCTACACCCCACATGAACTAAAATCCAGTTTGGCGTAATATTTGCCGGAGTAAATATAACATTTTTTCCCCAACACTTTCTAGGCCTGGCCGGCATACCTCGGCGCTACTCCGACTACCCAGACGCTTACACCCTGTGAAATACTGTCTCATCCATCGGCTCATTAATCTCATTAACCGCCGTGATTATAATAATGTTTATTATTTGAGAGGCCTTATCAGCCAAGCGGGAAGTCCTTGCCCTAGAGCTAACAAATACTAACCTAGAATGACTTCACGGCTGTCCGCCCTCATATCATACCTACGAAGAGCCCACACACGTACAAACCCCAAGGGAGGGAGGATTCGAACCCCCTCTAACTAGTTTCAAGCCAGCTATGCTTCCTGGTACTTCTCCCTTCATGAGGCCCTAGTAAATTAATTACATAGTTCTGTCAGCACTAAATTATGGGTGCAACCTTAACCCATGGACCTCAATGGCACACCCAGCACAACTTGGTTTCCAAAATGCAGCTTCTCCCATTATAGAAGAACTTCTCCACTTTCACGATCATGCACTAATAATCGTTTTTTTAATTAGCGCCTTAGTACTCTATATCATTAGCCTTATGCTTACAACAAAACTCACCCACACCAATAGCATGGACGCACAAGAAGTCGAAATAGTATGAACTATTCTCCCCGCTATTATTCTGATCTTAATTGCGCTGCCTTCACTTCGTATTCTATATTTAATAGACGAAATTAACAACCCCCATCTGACCATTAAAGCCGTTGGCCACCAATGGTACTGAAGCTACGAATACACGGACTACGAAAACCTCTTGTTCGACTCCTATATAGTTCCAACACAAGACCTGCCCCTAGGGGGATTTCGTCTACTAGAAGTAGATCACCGTGTTGTAATCCCAATAGAATCACCCATCCGAATTTTAATCTCAGCAGAAGATGTACTACACTCTTGAGCTGTTCCCGCACTGGGTATTAAAACAGACGCAGTACCTGGTCGACTTAACCAAACAACCATAATTACATCCCACCCCGGCCTATTCTATGGCCAATGTTCAGAAATCTGCGGATCAAATCATAGTTTCATACCAATCGTGGTAGAATCTACGCCCCTAAAGCTCTTCGAAAGCTGATCTAACACAATAGTTTATTCATCACTAAGAAGCTAAACAGCATTAGCCTTTTAAGCTAAAGAGGGGATTACCCAGTCTCCTTAGTGATATGCCCCAGCTAAACCCATCCCCTTGATTTATAATTTTTCTACTGATTTGAATGACGTTTTTTATTCTATTAACAAAGGTACTAAAAACACACCCTAAACCCACACTCACACAGTACCACCATCAGCCTTACACAGACCTCTGAACTTGACCATGGCCTTAAATTTTTTTGATCAATTCAACATTCATGTTACCCTGGGAGTTCCACTTATTTTACCAGCCTTAATACTACCCCTAATTCTCTGAGTAACAACTGGTCGCCTCATTAAAAACCGCCTCACAGCCCTACAATTGTGATTAATTAATCTTCTCACAAAACAACTTGTCCTGCCTATTAGCATCCCAGGACACAAATGAGCCAGCTCATTTACAACTCTCATACTACTGTTAGTTTCACTAAACACACTAGGCCTTCTACCATACACTTTTACACCCACAACACAACTCTCAATAAATATAGCCCTCGCTCTACCAACCTGGCTAATAACCGTTCTAGTAGGACTTCGAAACCAACCAACTGCCTCACTTGGACACCTACTACCAGAAGGCACGCCTACCCCACTGATCCCAATGCTTGTCGTGATCGAATCCGCCAGCTTATTGATTCGCCCAATTGCTCTGGGAGTTCGACTAACTGCCAACTTAACGGCTGGCCACCTCCTAATACAGCTCATCTCCTCTGCAACTCTAGCCACTGCAACCACGTTAACAACCGCTTCTTCTATAGCCCTCATCACACTTATTCTACTTTCATGCTTAGAGATAGCGGTCGCCCTTATCCAAGCATATGTCTTCACTTTACTTCTAACGCTTTATTTACAAGAAAATATTTAATGACCCATCAAGCCCACCCATTCCACATAGTTGATCCAAGTCCATGACCCTTAACAGGGGCTATCGCAGCCTTGCTTATAACCTCCGGCCTAGCAGCCTGATTTCACTTCAACAACACAAGCCTTATATATCTTGGCCTCATTATTCTTATTTTAACAATACAACAATGATGACGAGACATTATCCGTGAAGCCACATATCAAGGCCACCACACAGTGCCAGTACAAAAGGGCCTTCGATACGGAATAATCCTCTTTATTACCTCAGAAGTATTCTTTTTTGCAGGCTTCTTTTGAGCCTTCTATCACTCCAGCCTGGCTCCAACCCCTGAACTAGGGGGCCAATGACCTCCAAGCGGAGTCCAGCCCCTTAATGCCTTCGAAGTCCCCCTCTTAAACACTGCCGTCTTACTTGCCTCCGGTGTCACAGTAACATGAGCTCACCACGCCTTAATAGAAGGAAGTCGTAAAGACAGCATTCAAGCACTAGCCCTTACAGTCTTCCTAGGACTCTACTTCACAATCCTGCAAGCAAGTGAGTACTATGAAGCTCCCTTTACCATCTCAGACTCCGTCTATGGCTCAACTTTCTTTGTAGCAACAGGCTTTCATGGCCTACACGTTATTATTGGCTCTACTTTTTTATTCACCTGCCTAATCCGACAACTTCTATTCCACTTTACAACGGACCATCACTTTGGATTTGAAGCAGCCGCCTGATATTGACATTTTGTGGACGTAGTCTGACTCTTTTTGTATGTTTCAATCTACTGATGAGGCTCATGCTTTTTTAATATAAATATTATAGATGACTTCCAATCATCCAATCTCAGCTCAACCCTGAGAAAAAGTAATGGCCTTAACAACCATGTTAGCCTTTTCCTTACTACTTTCCGCACTCTTAATAACCATTAGCTTTTGATTACCCCAACTACTCCCTGATACAGAAAAGCTCTCCCCATATGAATGTGGGTTCGACCCCCTCGGGTCCGCACGACTGCCATTCTCAATTCGATTCTTCTTAATTGCCATTCTCTTCCTACTCTTTGACTTAGAAATTGCCCTCCTATTACCAACCCCCTGGGCAATTAACCTCTCTCACCCCTCTATAACAATTACTTGAACATCCATTATTATTGCCCTTTTAACTATTGGCCTAATTTATGAATGAGCACAAGGCGGCCTAGAGTGAGCGGAATAAGGGGTTAGTTTAACTAAAACCACTAATTTCGACTTAGTAAATTCTGATTTCCAGAACCCCTAATATGCCAGCAACCCTTTACTTACTAAGCATCTCATTTCTGCTAGGTTTACTAGGACTAACACTTCATCGAATCCATTTTATATCAATCTTAATCTGCATTGAAACCATAATATTAGCACTTTATCTAATAATAACAACACTTACTTCCTTCACTAATACTGCAACCACCGCCATCATGCCAATTCTCCTCCTAGCCATGTCAGCCTGCGAAGCTAGCTCAGGACTAGCCCTGCTAGTAGCTACTTCCCGAACACACGGAACTGATCATATAAAAAGCCTAAATCTACTAAAATGTTAAAAATTATTATCCCAACCGCCCTGTTAATTCCATCATCGCTTCTCCTTAAATCAACCACACTATTTTTAATAATAACTATTTACTCAATGCTTTTAGCCCTATTAAGCCTATCCCTCTTCAACCACCCGCTTATCCTAGAAATCTCCAACCCAACAGCCCATTTCTCTGTCAACCCTACCTCCACACCACTCATCATTCTCTCATGCTGACTTCTCCCCTTAATAATTTTAGCCAGCCAAAACCACCTAAAAACCGAGCCTCTAAACCGAAAACGAACATTCCTAATAACCCTAACAATTTTACAAACAACCCTCATCATAACTTTCGCTGCTTCAGAGTTTATTCTATTTTATATTCTATTTGAAACAACGCTAATCCCCACCCTAATTATTATTACACGCTGAGGAAACCAAATTGAACGACTGAACGCAGGCCTATACTTTCTTTTTTATACCCTGGCAAGCTCCCTCCCCCTCCTAATTACACTCCTTTACCTCCACACCACATACCTCCACACTTCAATAGAACTTTTTTATCTTCAACAACCGGACTCCTTCCCAACACAAACAGCCCAGCTATTTTGACTAGCCTGTCTACTAGCCTTTATAGTAAAACTCCCACTATACGGCCTCCACCTTTGACTCCCTAAAGCCCACGTAGAAGCCCCAATCGCCGGCTCAATAGTTCTAGCTGCAATTCTCCTAAAACTAGGAGGCTATGGCCTAATCCGAATTTCACCCCTATTAAACCCACACCCACCAACCCTTATATTCCCAATTATAGTAATAGCCTTATGAGGCATCCTAATAACCAGCTCAATCTGCCTTCGACAAACAGACCTTAAAGCTCTAATCGCCTACTCATCTGTCAGCCACATGGGCCTAGTCGCAGCTGCAATTATTACACAAACACCCTGAGGGATAACAGGAGCTATAATCCTAATAATTGCACATGGACTAACCTCTTCAGCCCTCTTCACCCTAGCAAACGTCAATTACGAACGTACCCACACTCGAACGCTCCTTCTTGTTCGCGGCTTACAGCTCATTTTTCCACTTCTCTCAACATGATGACTGCTAATTAACCTAACTAATATAGCCTTACCCCCCTCCATTAACCTAATAGGAGAGCTCCTTATCATCACCGCCCTGTTTAACTGATCCGCCCCCTCCATTATCTTAACAGGGATCGGAACCCTAATTACCGCCTCGTACTCCCTATATATATATTTAATAACCCAACGAGGCTCTGTCTCCACACAATTTCAATTATCTTCCCCTACCCACACCCGAGAACACCTAGCCCTTATCCTACACCTACTTCCACTAGGACTTCTTATTCTCAAGCCTGCTCTAATTTCAGGTCTTTTTATCTGTAAACATAGTTTATCTAAAACCCTAGACTGTGAATCTAGAAAGAGAAGCTTGCAACTTCTTGTTTACCAAGAGGTGTATGAACATAAAGACCTGCTAAATCGAACAACTGAAGATAAAATCCTCAGACCTCTTACTTCTAGAGGAAAGTAGTAATCCATTGGTCTTAGGCACCAAAAATCTTGGTGCAACTCCAAGTAAAAGTAAATATGCACGGTCTTCTCATGCACTCTGCCATACTTACCGTACTATTTATTTTAATTCACCCACTTCTAATAACTATAAACCCCATTCCACTAATAATAGGATGAGGTATGCTCTACGCAAAAACCGCCGTTCAACTAGCATTTAAAGTAAGCCTTATCCCCCTCGCCATTTTCATATTTTCCGGAATAGAGGCCTCAACAACTAACCTCACGTGAACTAATATTGCCGGCATAGAAATCAGCATTAGCTTTATTTTTGACATATATTCACTTACATTTATTCCAATTAGCCTTTTCGTTACTTGATCCATCCTTGAATTTGCCAACTGATATATATCCTCAGACCCAAACATAAACCGCTTTTTCAAGTATCTTCTAATCTTTTTACTTGCCATACTTATACTAGTAACAGCTAACAATATATTCCAACTCTTCGTAGGCTGAGAAGGCGTAGGCATTATATCCTTCATACTAATCGGCTGATGATTCGCCCGCCCAGATGCCAATACAGCAGCCCTCCAAGCCATTATCTTTAATCGCGTTGGAGATATTGGCTTCATTCTTTCCCTAGCCTGGCTCGCAACTCACTTGGCAACCTGAAACATTCAAGAAATAACAATTCAAATAAAAAACCCACCTCTCCTCCCCCTACTAGGATTAATCCTCGCTTCAGCAGGAAAGTCTGCCCAATTTGGACTTCACCCATGACTACCAGCTGCAATAGAAGGCCCTACTCCTGTCTCAGCGTTACTTCACTCAAGCACTATGGTTGTAGCTGGGGTGTTTCTACTTATCCGCCTCCACCCAATTCTAGAAAACAACAAAACAGCACTAACTATTTCTTTATGCCTGGGAGCACTCACTACCCTATTCACAGCCCTATGTGCATTAACACAAAACGATATTAAAAAGATCATTGCCTTCTCAACCTCTAGCCAGCTCGGCCTAATAATAGTGACAATTGGCCTAAACCAACCCCAACTAGCCTTTCTACATATCTCAACCCACGCCTTCTTCAAAGCTATGCTGTTTTTATGCTCTGGTGCAATTATCCACAATTTTAACGACGAACAAGACATCCGAAAAATAGGCGGAGTACAAAAACTCATGCCCACTACAGCCACCTGCATAACCATTGGAAATCTTGCCCTAACAGGAACCCCCTTTTTATCTGGCTTCTACTCCAAAGATACCATTATCGAAACAATAAACAACTCCTCTCTCAACGCCTGAGCCCTAATAATTACCCTCTTCGCAACAATACTAACTGCCACCTACACAATACGAATAACTTTTTATGTTCAACTAAATACTCCACGAACAACAACAACTGCCATGACTGAAATCCCAACGGCCTTAACTAGCCCAATTATCCGACTTGCCATCGGAAGCCTCGTAGTGGGTCTTATCCTTATAATAACAACCCTACCAACAAAATCAACCCCAACTACCATGTCCACCTCTATAAAAATACTAGCTCTAACCGTCGCCACCCTTGGGGCCATCTTCGCCCTTCAAGTTGCAAAAAAAACAACTTGGCTAATAATATCAAAACGACCTAAACATCACCAATTCTCCAATCAACTTGGCTACTTTAACCCAAATATACACCGATTCCCCCCCCTCTACTCCCTGTATATAGGACAAAATCTAGCATTTCATATCAACGATCTTCTCTGACTAGAAAAAGTAGGCCCAAAAGGACTCACATCAATAAACCTCTCTAATATTAAAACTACCACCTTAGCACAAAAAGGCCTAATAAAATTTTATCTATCAATTTTCTTAGTCACCTCCCTGTGCTTCCTTGTTCTTACATGAACCTAACTGCACGAAGACCCCCTCGCACTATTCCTCGAGTCAACTCTAACACAACAAACAGTGTTAGTAAAAGGGCCCACCCACAAATCAACAACCCACCTCCACCTAAATGGTACAATAATGACACACCACTAAGATCCACACGAATAGTGGACAACCCAAACGAATCCGCCCCACTCATTCCTAAACCAACACACCCCACTTCACCGTAAACTACACCCAAAAACAAGACCAACAAAACATAACCACCAAAATAAACCCCCACAAACCAATCACTTCATACCTCAGGAAAAAGATCCGACGCCAATGCGACAGAATAAGCAAATACAACCAATATACCTCCTAAATAAACTAAAAGTAACACAATTGACACAAAAGAGCACCCCCACATGACTAATATCCCACAGCCGACACCAGCAGCAAAAACTAAACTTCCCGCCCCATAGTTAGTAGAAGGATTAGACGCAACACCAACCAAACCTGCTAAAAAACAGACTGCAAGAATACCCACAAAATACATCATTACTTCAGTTTGGCCTATTAATCCAAAACCTGCGATCCGAAAAACCGCCGTTGTTGTTATTCAACTACCAAAGCAATGATTATCAACATACGAAAACAACATCCAATCTTAAAAATCGTAAATGCCTCCTTTATCGACCTTCCAACCCCCCCAAACATCTCCGCCTTATGGAACTTTGGCTCTCTCCTTGGCCTGTGCCTTATTATTCAAATTCTGACAGGTTTATTCTTAGCCATACACTACACTGCAGACGTAACATCCGCATTCTCATCCATTGCCCACATCCATCGAGACGTTCAACACGGCTGACTCATCCGAAACCTTCATGCTAACGGAGCATCTCTATTTTTTATCTGCATTTACTTACATATCGGACGGGGCCTTTATTATGGCTCCTACATCTTTACAGAAACCTGAAATATTGGAGTCATCCTCCTATTTTTAGTAATAGCCACAGCCTTCATGGGTTATGTATTACCCTGAGGACAAATATCATTTTGAGGGGCAACCGTTATTACAAACCTCCTCTCTGCAATCCCCTATGTAGGAAGTACCTTAGTCGAGTGAATCTGAGGAGGGTTCGCAATTGATAATGCAACCCTTACCCGATTCTTCACCCTCCACTTTCTCCTTCCTTTTATCATTTTAGGTGTCTCCATGGTTCACCTTCTCTTCCTTCATGAAACAGGGTCAAACAACCCAACAGGACTTAACTCCAATTCTGATAAAATTCCGTTTCATCCCTACTACTCTTATAAAGATGCCCTTGGAGCCCTAATTATACTGCTTTGCTTACTCTACCTAGCACTATTTTCACCAAACCTGCTAGGAGACCCAGAAAACTTCTCTCCTGCAAACCCATTAGTAACCCCCCCTCACATTAAACCTGAGTGGTACTTCTTATTCGCCTACGCCATCCTCCGATCTATTCCCAACAAACTAGGCGGCGTCCTCGCCCTTCTTTTTTCAATCCTCATCCTCTTTACCCCCCCACTTATACACTTATCAAAACAACGAGCCATGGTCTTCCGACCTATCTCCCAAGCACTTTTTTGACTTTTAATTGCAGATATCCTCATTCTCACCTGAATTGGTGGCCAGCCCGTCGAACATCCCTTTATTATTCTGGGCCAATTGGCCTCAGCACTTTACTTTTTAATTTTTCTTCTTCTCCTTCCACTAGCCGCCACCCTAGAAAATAAGCTTCTAAACTGATAAGCTCTGATAGCTTAAACAGCCAAAGCCCTGGTTTTGTAAACCAAAGACGAGAATAACTCTCTCAGAACATCAAAAGAAAGGTCTACCTCCTTGTCACTAGCCCCCAAAGCCAGTATTTTACTTAAACTATCTTTTGCCTAAAAACAGGCCGCCCCAGCGGCCCAATACTCCCCCTGCCGCTTATAGCGGCTTTTTTGCCTAAAAACAAGCCGCCCCAGCGGCCCAATACTCCCCCTGCCGCTTATAGCGGCTTTTTTGCCTAAAAACAGGCCGCCCCAGCGGCCCAATACTCCCCCCGCCGCTTATAGCGGCTTTTTTGCCTAAAAACAGGCCGCCCCAGCGGCCCAATACTCCCCCCGCCGCTTATAGCGGCTTTTTTGCCTAAAAACAGGCCGCCCCAGCGGCCCAATACTCCCCCCGCCGCTTATAGCGGCTTTTTTGCCTAAAAACAGGCCGCCCCAGCGGCCCAATACTCCCCCCGCCGCTTATAGCGGCTTTTTTGCCTAAAAACAGGCCGCCCCAGCGGCCCAATACTCCCCCCGCCGCTCCACCACCTATCATCTATCTATTTTTTAGCCCACTCTAGAAGAACTCTCCTAACCCATCAACCACCTAATTTCCACACATCAGCTGCAAACTTAAAAAAATATGGGGTGATGATTTAAATACTATTATGTATATAGTACATTAACTGATTTACCCCACGATAAATCATTAATACATTATCCTATTTATCATACATAATACATATATGTATAATCGTGCATTATATATTTACCCCATGACTATCATTAAAATACAGACTCCTATATATTTTACATAATACATAATTGCTTAAAGTACATAATATTATACACCATACGACTATTATTTAAGTACTATCAACCTAATTACTTGACTTAAGAACGTTATACCTAACTCGTGCATTATTCCATTTCCTCATGACTATCCAGTCATTACTACCCTCCATAGTCTTACATTCAGACATACCTGCAAAACCTCTCGTCAATACGGCAGTGTATTTTATACCCGGTTATTTCGTAATCTGGCTTCTCACGTGAGAATCATCAACCCCTGTATATAAGGCCCCCCTCCCTAGTATCACGTCCATAACTTGAGGTTGCACCACTTTCTCACTTTTTCCAAGGCCTCTGGTTGTTAGGTCAGGACCATTCTACTCTCCATCACCACTTTCTCACCTTTTCCAAGGCCTCTGGTTAATGGGTTAGTTACCCTCTTACCCTTGCTCATAGCATAACTGGTTTTCCTGGCAGCTGGTATTTTTTATTTTTGGCTCCTTTCAATCCTCATCTCAAGTGTACGCGCCTAACCGATTTCTAGCCTGTACCTACAGTGCAATGGACTTCGCGCAAGCTTCCTATTTGGTATTATTGTCTGAATGCTTGGTAGACATATTTTTCGACACTAAAAATTTAGTACTAATTTTTCCCACGACGTTTTTAACAAACTTTAACAAACTTTTTCTAATTTTTTTCAAAATTTTAAAAATTTTTCCCAAAACCTTCTAGTATAATTTTTTAAGCTTATTCCTCCACGTTCGCACTTATTATGAATTTCTAAAACTTTTATCAAAAATTTTTCTAGAATAATCAATTTTTCTTCAATACTAAACTTTACCATAATTAACTAAATATTATTAAAAAAAATACACTTTTTTTTCTCGCAAACCCCCCTACCCCCCTACCAACAATTTTTCAAATTTGATCAAATTTATTCCTCGCCAAACCCCTAAAACGAGATTTGATCAAATTGATTAATTGTCAGCAAATTGCAGACTACGGTGCACTTTTTAAAGAACAAACGTAACTACAAATTTTGTTAAAACCTTTATTAAAATTAAGTTTGTTTTCTACTAATTCTGCCTAAATCTTTCTAGAACACAAACAAAATAACAAAGTTTGTTTAAACAAAATTCCTCGCCATTTTAAGACTAGTAACAAACTAAACAAAGAACAATTCGTTTGTTATTAACCTAAACTTCTCTAGAACACAAACGAATTAACAAAGAACAATTCGTTTGTTATTAACCTAAACTTCTCTAGAACACAAACGAATTAACAAAGAACAATTCGTTTGTTATTAACCTAAACTTCTCTAGAACACAAACGAATTAACAAAGAACAATTCGTTTGTTATTAACCTAAACTTCTCTAGAACACAAACGAATTAACAAAGAACAATTCGTTTGTTATTAACCTAAACTTCTCTAGAACACAAACGAATTAACAAAGAACAATTCGTTTGTTATTAACCTAAACTTCTCTAGAACACAAACGAATTAACAAAGAACAATTCGTTTGTTATTAACCTAGACTTCTCTAGAACACAAACGAATTAACAAAGAACAATTCGTTTGTTATTAACCTAAACTTCTCTAGAACACAAACGAATTAACAAAGAACAATTCGTTTGTTATTAACCTAAACTTCTCTAGAACACAAACGAATTAACAAAGAACAATTCGTTTGTTATTAACCTAGACTTCTCTAGAACACAAACGAATTAACAAAGAACAATTCGTTTGTTATTAACCTAAACTTCTCTAGAACACAAACGAATTAACAAAGAACAATTCGTTTGTTATTAACCTAAACTTCTCTAGAACACAAACGAATTAACAAAGAACAATTCGTTTGTTATTAACCTAGACTTCTCTAGAACACAAACGAATTAACAAAGAACAATTCGTTTGTTATTAACCTAAACTTCTCTAGAACACAAACGAATTAACAAAGAACAATTCGTTTGTTATTAACCTAAACTTCTCTAGAACACAAACGAATTAACAAAGAACAATTCGTTTGTTATTAACCTAGACTTCTCTAGAACACAAACGAATTAACAAAGAACAATTCGTTTGTTATTAACCTAAACTTCTCTAGAACACAAACGAATTAACAAAGAACAATTCGTTTGTTATTAACCTAGACTTCTCTAGAACACAAACGAATTAACAAAGAACAATTCGTTTGTTATTAACCTAGACTTCTCTAGAACACAAACGAATTAACAAAGAACAATTCGTTTGTTATTAACCTAAACTTCTCTAGAACACAAACGAATTAACAAAGAACAATTCGTTTGTTATTAACCTAGACTTCTCTAGAACACTAATAAATCTTAGTTGCTTTATAGAAACTATTTATTTTAGGACTAAACTATAGTCAGCAAGAACAACTCATTCTTTAACCTTATATTCTAAAATATCTTTAACCAAACATCCACTACTCCAAGACTTGCAAGCTAAACTTCCCTATAAATAACAAAACCTGGCTAAACTTCCTACACTTTAGCCCAAAACCCCTACTAAATTAACTGTTCTATTCCCCTCACCAACCTAGAAGAAATCAGGGAGTAGTGAATAAGCCAACCCATTCTCTTGTTGTCTTTATCCTTATTTTATCGAGATCTCCACAAATTTTATTAAGTCATCCCTTCTTGCAGACTCGGCTTTTTAAGGACCAAACAACAAATTAACTATTAATAAAAAATTCTTTTTTACAAAAAAATTTTTTATTTTTGTTAAAAATAATAAAATAAATTTTTCCTTAATTAAAGGACTAAATAAAAATCCATTAAAAAAAACTTTTTAAAATATTTTTTAATTTTATAGTATATTTTATTATACTATTTTTAAAAAACTTCAGCTATATTAAGACATCAATAATAAATTTTTACTAATTTTTTATGGCCTAATTATTTCTAGAACGCTACGAACTTTTATTAAATTTTTATCTGTAGACTAATTTAGGACAGAATTTTTTAATAAAAAATGGCAATTTTTTTGTCCTAAATTTTTCTAGAAAATTAGTAAGAAAACTAAAACAAACTTTTACATCATTTTAGGACAACTAGAAAATAAACATAATCTATTAGGCAAACCTAAAATTTCTCTAGAGCACTAATAAATTTTAGTTGCTTTATAGAAACTATCGGCTTCATCAGGACCAAATAACAATATTACTTCTTATCGTTTACCCTCCTTCCCCCAACACAGCATCAAATTTACCTCATTATTTTTTTTTATTATATATACAAAAAAAATTTTTTTATTAAAAACCATTTTTTTTACTTTTTTTCAAAAAAACGCCG